GATAGAGAAGCAAAAGTGTTAGCTCAACATATATGTATGTCTGTTTTCAAAGCACGAAGAGTAATTGATCAGATTCGCGGACGTTCTTATGAAGAAACACTCATGATATTGGAACTAATGCCCTATAGGGCATCTTATCCAATTTTAAAATTAGTTTATTCTGCAGCAGCAAATGCTAGTCATAATATGGGTTTGAATGAAGCTGATTTATTTATTAGTAAAGCTGAAGTCAATAGAGGTGCTATTGTGAAAAAGTTCAGACCCCGGGCTCGAGGGCGTAGTTATCTGATAAAAAAAACCACTTGTCATATAAAGATTTTTTTAAAAGAAAAATCGAAATTTTAGATTCCTATTTAGAAAAAAAATGGATGGAAAAAGAATAGAAAAATATGGGACAAAAAATAAATCCACTTGGTTTCAGACTTGGAACAACTCAAAGCCATCATTCTTTTTGGTTCGCAAAACCAAAGAATTTTTCCAAGGGTCTACAAGAAGATGAAAGAATACGGAATTGTATTAAGGACTATGTAAAAAAAAATAAGAGAATATCCTCAGGTTTCGAAGGAATTGCTTATATAGTAATTCAAAAAAGAATAGATTTGATTCAGGTCATAATCTATATTGGATTTCCCAATTTATTAATAGAAGGACGAACACGGGGAATCGAAGAATTACAGATGAATGTACAAAAAGAATTTCATTCTGTAAACCGGAGACTCAACATTGCTATCACAAGAATTGAAAAGCCTTATGGACAACCTAATATTCTTGCAGAATATATAGCTTTACAATTAAAAAATAGAGTCTCATTTCGAAAGGCAATGAAAAAAGCTATTGAATTAACTGAACAAACGGGTACAAAAGGGATTCAAGTGCAAATTGCAGGGCGTATCGACGGAAAAGAGATTGCACGTGTCGAATGGATCAGAGAAGGCAGGGTTCCCTTACAAACAATTCGCGCTAAAATTGATCACTGTTCCCATACAATTAGAACTATCTATGGAGTCTTAGGCATAAAAATTTGGATATTTGTAAACCAAGAATAAGAAAAGAAAAAAGAAGAAGAATGGACCTTTATTTATTTCGCCATTCTGGTCATCGATAGAAAAAATTTATAAACTCTTTTCTTCTTTTTCTTAATCAAAGAAAAACGAACAATTCTAATTCTATAAGGTTGAATAAAAATTTGATTTACCCTTTATTTAATTTATATTTTAGTATAATTGCTATGCTCAGTGTGTGACTCGTTAGTTTTTTCTTTAGAATTGAGATTGAAAAAAACAGGCTAACCCCACTATAAACTTAGTAACTATCAAAACTAAAGAAACTCAAAACTAATAACCAACTTATTGCTTCGTATTGTCGAGATCCCAAGAAACAGTCACTATATGACTGAATCGATCATATAGTTGTAGCATTGTAGCAACTGAAATTCTTTTCATAAAAAAGAAATCTGATTATGAATTGTGAAAAAAAAAAGGGATGTGGAAAAATGGAAGGATGATAGAAAGAGAGAATAAAGATCTCAGTGATATATGATTCCCATATGTATGGTTTATGAAAAATTATCCCATAAAAAAGGCAGTGTTATAAAGCATCAACATCAATATAAAATAAAAAGACAAAATATACAATTACAATACAATAGAATAAGAAATATACAAAGAAAAAATAGAAAAAAAATAGAAAGAAGTATAGAAACATATAATAAAATAGAATAATAAAATAGAAGAAATAATAAATAAAATAAAAGAAATTCAAATAAGAATATAAAGAATAGAAAATAGAGAATAATTTAATCGAGCTTCGGGTTAAGAAAAACTGAGGAGATTGACTCGGAAACAAATAAGAGATTTTGTTGAGAGCTCCATTGCAGAGTTCAGGCCTAAACATTAATGGAGAAGCTATGGGAACGATGGAACCTGTGACTACATAGGATTTTCTTGAAAACGAATCAATCCTAATGATTCATTGGGTAGGATGGCGAAATGAACCAAGAAAAAATGGATTTCTTCTGAATGGTCATGGATTGATCCTACAAATGAAGGAGGAAAGAGTCAATATTCGCCCGCGAAACCTTTCTTTATTTTTAATTTTTCTTTCATTTAAGGATTTTCTTTATTGGTGTGATTCAATTTCAATAGAGGTAAAGTCAAATACTTTAGAAATCTTGATAAAAGAAAGAAGCATTATATATAAACAAACACACCTAGTTATCTAGTTAGTTATATATAAAGTTACCTATGTAACAAATTCAATATAAAAAAGATTAGTATATTCTTTCTTTTCATTTTGATAGAATGAAATACATAAATACATGTGTATATTTAATATTCTTGAATCATTTCATTCGCGAGGAGCTGGATGAGAAGAAACTCTCATGTCCGGCTCTGCAGTAGAGATGGAATTCAGAAACAACCATCAACTATAACCCCAAAAGAACCAGATTTCGTAAACAACATAGAGGTAGAATGAAGGGAATATCTTGCCGAGGCAATCATATTTGTTTTGGCAGATATGCTCTTCAGGCACTTGAACCTGCTTGGATCACAGCTAGACAAATAGAAGCAGGGCGAAGAGCAATGACACGATATGCACGTCGTGGTGGAAAGATATGGGTACGTATCTTTCCCGACAAACCTGTTACTGTAAGACCTACAGAAACACGTATGGGTTCGGGCAAGGGATCCCCCGAATATTGGGTATCCGTTGTTAAACCGGGCCGAATACTTTATGAAATGAGTGGAGTATCAGAAACTGTAGCCAAAACTGCTATGGAAATAGCTGCATGCAAAATGCCTATACGAACTCAATTTGTTATTTCAGGATAGGTAAACAAAAGTAAAAGAAGAAGGAAGGAGTATTGAGAATGAAAAAACAACCACAGATTTCTTTATCTCTGGACAGACAATATTTCTTTTTTCCATTATCCCTTGCATTGAAATAAGAGATTCAAATAAAAATGATATGATTCAACCTCAGACCCTTTTGAATGTAGCGGATAACAGTGGAGCTCAAGAATTGATGTGTATTCGAATCATAGGAACCGGTAATCACCGATATGCTCATATTGGCGATGTTATTGTTGCTGTAATCAAAGAAGCAGTGCCCAACATGCCTCTAGAAAGATCAGAAATAATTAGAGCTGTGATTGTACGCACGTGTAAAGAACTCAAACGTGACAACGGCATGATAATACGATATGATGACAATGCAGCGGTTATCATTGATCAAGAGGGAAATCCAAAAGGAACTCGAATTTTTGGTGCGATTGCTCGGGAATTGCGACAGTTGAATTTTACTAAAATAGTTTCATTAGCGCCCGAAGTCTTATAGATGAAGATAGGATATATCCTATCTATTCTATATATAGAAAATAGAATATTCAAATATCTGAAATAGATCCGATTAATAGATTGTGTCTCATGCATATATTTGAGATTTAGAATAATTTTTTAGAATTTAAGAATTTCAAAAAAAAATTCAATAAAAAATAAAACAAAAAAAGAAGCATGTTGATTATATCAAAATGAGGAGGCACCAATAACTATAGTTCGTCATGGGTAGGGACATTATTGCCGATATAATAACTTCTATAAGAAATGCTGACATAGATCAAAAGGGAAGAGTTCAAATAGTATCTACTAATATCACTAAAAACATTGTGAAAATACTTTTACGAGAAGGTTTTATTGAGAACGTTCGAAAACATCAAGAAAGTAAAAAAGATTTCTTGGTTTTAACCTTACGACATAGAAAGACTAGGAAAGGTAATAAAATTATTTTAAAGCGTATAAGCCGACCCGGTCTACGAATCTATTCCAACTATCAACGAATTCCTAAGATTTTAGGTGGAATGGGAATTGTAATTCTTTCTACTTCTCGAGGTATAATGACAGATCGAGAAGCTCGACTAGAAAAAATTGGAGGAGAAATTTTGTGTTATATATGGTGATTCTCCCGGGGTACCCTAATTTTCTCTCGAACTTACTATTTGTAAAATAGAGAGGAGAAGTGAATTATAGAACTCTTCCTCTATTAGTTGATACTTAAAGGGGGTTCCCTGGAATGAAAGAACAAAAATTGATTCATGAGGGTTTAATTACTGAATCACTTCCCAACGGTATGTTCCGAGTTCGGTTAGATAATGAAGATCTAATTCTAGGTTATATTTCAGGGAGAATCCGGCGCAGTTTTATACGTATACTACCCGGAGATAGAGTCAAAATCGAAATGAGTCGTTATGATTCAACCAGGGGACGTATAATTTATAGACTTCGCAAAAAAGATTCGAACGATTAGATCATTCTTTTAAACATCCTTTTTGTAGGGATATAATTCGAAGTTCAAAAATGCAATAAACTGATTCTTGTTTCAAAAAAAAAATAGATTCAGAATGAAAGTAAGGAATGATAAATATGAAAATAAGGGCTTCTGTTCGTAAAATTTGTGAAAAATGTCGCTTGATTCGTAGGCGGGGGCGAATTATAGTCATTTGTTCCAATCCGAGACATAAACAGAGACAGGGGTAATCCTTCTCAAGTTCTAAATCAAGTACTTTTTCAAACCCATGTACATGTAAAAAGAAAGAAGAAAGGATTCGTTTTCATATGAAATGGATATCCCCGTATCTTTCTGTAGATTTCTGATTCTTCTTTCTTTTTCTTTTATTCTTATGAATATGATCTAATAAAATATGACAAAACCTATAGCAAAAATTGGTTTACGTAAGAATGCACGTATTGGTTCAAATAAGAATGAACGTAGAATACCAAAAGGAGTTATTCATGTTCAAGCGAGTTTCAACAATACTATTGTAACTGTTACAGACGTACGAGGTCGGGTGGTTTCTTGGGCTTCCGCAGGTACTTCTGGATTCAGAGGCACAAGAAAAGGAACACCCTATGCTGCTCAAGCCGCGGCATTTAACGCTATTCGTACATTAGTTGATCAGGGTATGCAACGAGCAGAAGTTATGATAAAAGGTCCAGGTCTCGGAAGAGATGCGGCATTACGAGCCATTCGTAGAAATGGGATGCTATTAAGTTTCGTACGTGATGTAACACCCATGCCGCATAATGGATGTCGCCCCCCTAAAAAAAGACGTGTGTAGAAATAAGAATTCAAGAGATTCCAAGAGAAATAAATGATTCAATGATCTGATCCAATAATCATAAAGAAAAGAAAAATAATAGTATGGTTCGAGAACAAGTAGCAGGATCCACTCGAACACTACAGTGGAAATGTGTTGAATCAAGAGTAGACAGCAAGCGTCTTTATTATGGTCGTTTTGTTCTGTCCCCGCTTATGAAAGGCCAAGCCTATACTATAGGTATTGCTATGCGAAGGGCTTTACTTGGAGAAATAGAAGGAACATATATCACACGTGCAAAATCTGAAAATGTGCTGCATGAATATTCTACGATAGCGGGTATTGAAGAATCAGTACATGAGATTTTAATAAATTTGAAAGAGATTGTATTGAGAAGTAATCTCTATGGAGTTAGGGACGCATCCATTTGCGTCAGGGGTCCAAAATACATAACAGCTCAAGATATCATCTCACCACCTTCTGTAGAAATAGTTGACACGACACAGCATATAGCTAACCTGACAGAACCAATTGATTTGTGTATTGAATTACAAATCAAGAGAGATCGCGGATATCGTATGAAATCCACAAATGACTCTCACGATGGAAGTTATCCTATAGATATTGTATCTATGCCTGTTCGAAATGCGAATCATAGTATTCATTCTTATGGGAATGGGAATGAAAAACAAGAGATACTCTTTCTAGAAATATGGACGAATGGAAGTTTAACTCCTAAAGAAGCACTTTATGAAGCTTCTCGTAATTTGATTGATTTATTGATTCCTTTTCTACATGCAGAGGAAGAGGACATGAATTTCAAGGAAAATGAAAACAGATGGAATCTACCCCTTTTTTCCTTTCAAGACAGATTCACTAATCTTAAGAAAAACAAAAAAGGAATTCCATTGACATGTATTTTTATTGACCAATCAGAATTGTCTTCCAGGGCCTATAATTGTCTCAAAAGGTCCAATATACATACATTATTGGACCTTTTGAGTCACAGTCAAGAAGATCTTATGAAAATGGAAGATTTTCGCATAGAAGATGTAAAACAGATATTGGGCACTCTACAGAAGCATTTTGCAATCAATTTACCTAAGAAAAAGTTTTCATTTTAAATCCATTGGACTTTTTTTTTCATTTTTTAGTTTTTAGAAATAAAAAAGAATAGAATGAGTTTTGAATCTTCGACACGGTCCATATATTTGCAGAATAGATCATAATAAGATAGATGTATCTAGGGAAGATCCAGAAGGGGATCTTCCTTAGATACCTATGTCATGGTATTTAACGGTTTAATCAATTTGAAAAAGACCTAAAGTTAGGGATTTCTCAATAGGTAAAGTTGCTCCAATACCTAACCAAAGAGCTACTGCGGTACCGATCAAAAAGACTGTTGTAGCTACTGGACGACGAAATGGATTTTGGAATTTATTGACATTCTCCAAAAAAGGTACTGTCAATAATCCTATTGGTACTGAAACCATTAAAAGAACACCCAATAACTTATTGGGTACTGTGCGAAGTATTTGAAATACGGGAAAAAAGTACCATTCGGGTAATATTTCCAACGGAGTTGCAAACGGATCCGCCGGTTCACCGATCATTGACGGCTCTAGAACTGCTAAGCCCACAGTACATGCAATAGTGCCTAAAATTACTACTGGAAAAATATATAAAAGATCATTGGGCCATGCAGGTTCTCCATAATAATTATGTCCCATCCCTTTAGCCAATTTAGCTCTTAATACAGGATCATTCAAATCAGGTTTCTTTGTTATTTGGATAGGTGAATTATTGTAGATCCATCCCCCAAAGGAACCGGACATGATAATTTTTTATCATCCGGCTCGAGCAAGAATCAAAAGAATTACAGAAATAGATCCATAGAACATAAATAGGTCCTAGGTCCATAGAATATCTATATTTCTATATTTCATACATATCTACATATATAATGTAGAATGACTCTATGTAAGAAAAGATTTATCAAATTCCATTTCCCCGAGTTGCAACGATTCATTGTAAAGAATTCAGTTCTGGCAACAAGGAAATGCTCAATATCCAAGTAGGCTTACAAATTCGATCATGATCAAGTGCTTTTTGGATTGTCTCATTCATGTCTTTTGGTTGGTTTTTATCCCCACAACATCTCGATTGTGTTACATACAAAAATACAAAGTTTTTACTTGTTACTAATAAAGTCTAGCCCCTGTGCTTCCTTAGATCCCTTATTTAACTCCGATAGTATCATAGATCAGGGTCGATGCAGAGGAAATGAATGCATCTACATACTATAAAAAACTTACTAAGATTACTATCAAATTCATACGAAATACTAATACTAGCAATTAATTATAAGAAAATTACTAAAAAAAAAAAAGAAAAATTAAACAAAGTGGAATAATATAGAACATTGGATTCCACATCACTTATTCTAGGGATCTTACGGAGCCTGTTCATGCATGACATGATTCGGGTATGATCATAGAAAATATTCTCCTCAAGCGAACCGGCCTATCCTATGCTACATAAAGGGACTTACGTGATGGTTGGATGCGGAGACACATTGGGTTGTGAATTCCAACGTGGCGGATAAAATCATATATCTGCATGGACCAATCAATAGTTCAAGTCACACACTCCCATAATCCATCCTCTTTTAGGAAAATATACTTCAACTATTTGATTCGTATCAAATAAACAATACTTCAGAGTTGAATAGAAGTATCCAAATAACATGCCTTATTTTTCAATAATCCATATTTGTAGCAATGAAAGACTCTTGTTCCTCCCCGATATGATAAATTACAAATATCTATGATCTGCCTTCTCTATAAAGGACCCGAAATACCTTGCTTACGTATCATTGAAAAGTGCATTAACATAAATACGGCAGTAAGAAGAGGCAATACAAAAGTATGTAAACTATAAAAACGAGTCAAAGTGGATTGGCCCACACTAGCACTTCCACGTAATAATTCTACCAAAGGTGATCCTATTATAGGAATAGCTTCAGGCACGCCTGTTACAATTTTTACTGCCCAATAGCCAATTTGGTCCCGAGGTAAGGAATAACCAGTTACGCCAAAAGATGCGGTCAATACAGCCAGAACCACCCCTGTAACCCAAGTTAATTCGCGGGGTTTTTTAAACCCACCCGTAAGATACACACGAAATACGTGCAAGATCATCATTAGAACCATCATACTTGCTGACCATCGATGAACTGATCGAATTAACCAACCAAAGTTGGCCTCAGTCATTATGTATTGAACAGAGGAAAAAGCCTCTGTAACAGTTGGACGATAGTAAAAGGTCATAGCAAAACCCGTAGCTACTTGTACTAAAAAACAAGTAAGTGTAATTCCCCCTAGACAATAAAATATGTTGACATGAGGAGGAACATATTTACTAGTTATATCATCTGCAATCGCTTGAATCTCGAGACGTTCCTCGAACCAATCATATACTTTATTGAGATAGGTAACCCAAGAAAGACTCCCCCTCTGAGAGCCGTATATGAGAATTTCATCTCGTACGGCTCAAGCCGAAACACACAAATACTAGTTTCAACGGATATGGAATAGAGAGTTTAAAACTTCTTGTGGCTTAGCCGCTTGACTCGATTTGACCAAAAGATACGAAGTAAGAAAAATCCGGAATCTCTTCTTTGTGATGATAATGCCAAGAAATACAATCTCAAGTTGGCTCATCCATCTTTCTTTATGTTAATCCTGACAGGCCTCTTGAATCTTCTCTTCCCTATCTTTTTTTTATAGGAATTCTCTTGTTGAGACCCTATGAATCAATTGAAACCTCAGATTCATACTAAAACCACGATGATTTAAGAAAACCAAAGCTAAACTCAAAGGTTTTCTGAGTAAAAACCATTTGATCATCACTTCTTTAATGAATGTAATAACTCAAAAAAATCTAGAGAAAGAGATTTCTTTCGGTCAAAAGAAGTATGAAGGAAAAAATTGTTTGATTTATAAAAGACCTATTTCCATTTTTTTAATCCGGTTGCGAGGTCTGAATAATAGGTATGAATCATAGTTCAAATATTTCTTTTCTTGATCTATTCTATATAGTCCGTGCTCCAGAGACTAGAATAAATATCTGACGAGGTAGAATCATCTTGATAGAGATGACAGGTCCATTCTCTGTATTATCAATAGGATCAATTATAACAAGTCACACGCTCATATTCCGGAAATGAAATATCGAAACAAATAAATTTCACGATCGAACTGCCAGAATGGTCTATAAATCCAAGTCTTAGGTAATCTTAAGTTGAAGTATTAAGTATTTTAAGCATTAAGTAAGTATAAGTAAAATAATCTTTTTTGATTGAAAAACTAAGACTTCATAGTTTTTATGAACTAATTAATTGAAATTCCATCCAGTAAAACAGATGAATTATAAATTTCTAAAATAATAGATAGAAATATTGCAAATAGAGCCATTGCAACTCCCATAAGTGGTGTAGTCCCCCACCCTGGAGCTACTTTTCCATATTCCGAATTCAATGGTTTCAATAAACTCCCTACGCCAGTTCGTCTTGGCCCAGATCTAGAACTACTCTCAACGGTTTTTGTAGCCATAAATCCTCTTTTATCATGGGTTGAAATCTGTTGACTTTGTATACCATTCCGTTGTAGTTGTAAATAAACGACATTATCGTGATCCTTTGTGATCTTGAAATTATCGAAAAAATGGAAACAGCAACCCTAGTCGCCATCTCCATATCCGGTTTACTTGTAAGCTTTACTGGGTATGCCTTATATACCGCTTTTGGGCAACCCTCTCAAAAATTAAGAGATCCCTTCGAAGAACATGGGGACTAGTTGAAGTAATGAGCCCCCAATATTAATAGAGGGGCTCATTATTTCAATGGAA